ACTTGGGCCAATTATTGTGCTTAGAAGATTTTGATTTTTTTTGAAATACGGAACTATATGAATAAGGGAAAGACTCCATGAAAGGAAGATTAACGATTCATATAAATCACTTAGTGGAAAATGTCCCGAATAAACCCAACGAGTAACTAATAATCCTGTTATACAGAAAAAAGTAATTATTATGCCCTTTTCGGATGAATCATATAGGTTTACGATTTTATCGACTAAAAAGGTTATAAAATGAATTGTAATTACAATTGAAACGATCGAAAAAGAAATATGAGTTAATATATGCTCTAAGGTTGAAAATATCATAAAAATTTTTAAAAAGAGGAGTCCCTTAATTATACAAAGGGAAATCGGGAATTGAATTCATTATAGGATCTATTTACTTTTTTTAGGAGATGACATGCCGCCACTCGGACTCGAACCGAGATGCTCTAGCACTGCTTCCTAAGAGCAGCGTGTCTACCAATTTCACCATAGCGGCTTGTCTTGAACTTATAATAGTCTATGAATAAGCAATCGTCTAGATTTTCGAATTCAATTGGGTGCAATATTTTTTAGGCAAGATTCAAATTCATAAATAAAAATTGGTTCAAATAGGTATTTGAAGGTTCATTATTTTAGGTTAGGGTCTTAGTTTTATTGTGTATTTTATACTCTCCTCGATTTGAACTCTTCTAAAACTATTCTAAAACTATATAGTACTACTATAAATTAAGAGATAGAACCCCCCACAAAAAATGTTTGTTTTAATGAATTGTTTTTGATTTATTTGATTTCAAAAATCAAAACCAAAAAATCCATTTCATCAATGAATAAAAAAAAAAAAGAACCTGTTTTGGATCATTCAAAATTGACACATATTTATCCAAAATAGCCTCGCTAAGTGTTTTTGAGTGGATTGATGGCGAGAGATATATGGGGTCCTATATAGGAATTCAGAGAAAATCCAAAAGGAAGAAAGTTCCACAAAGGAGTTTAGAATTTTAATCAATTAGTTTCAATGGTTTTAGTAACGAAAGATTTTCTGTCCGCCCTTTTATAGATTATAGAGAAAAAGGGGATCTATAGAAAAAAGAAAACCTTATATTCTTGTAACAAATAGGTCGATGGGGAAAATAATACTCCCTGCCTTGGAAATGAGAAGATATACTAAAAAGAAAATGGAGTATCTTGTGTTTTTTGTCAAGAAAAAAAAGTATTCTTTTTTTTTTTTCGAATTCGGTACGGTAAACAGAAAAATTCTTATTTTACATATTCTAAGAGCGGAACGATTTCCATTCCTATTGATTAACTCAACAGGGAATGGAAATCGGGAATTTGATTTTCGAAATGAAATGACTCGGTTTTTGAGTCAGGCCGATTCAGATTATTCCAACGTGTTATGTTTTATTACTTATTTTATTTGTTTGTTGCACAAAAAAACTTTTAGAATTCCCAGTAGAAAGAGATTTCCCTAAGGAAAACGCTTTTAACGCTGCCCAATACCCCTTCCTTTTCCAAAAATTTTTACGAATACGCTTTTTTGATGCAGAAGTACGTTTTTTTGGAACTGCCATTTAAATAAAAATTAAGAGATTACTCATTGGTATAGCTGGATGTGAAAGACATCTATTGTTCAAAAGAAATTTGCGCTTTCTAATTTATTATGTATTTCTAGATAATATTTTTTATTCTAAAAAGAAAAAAGAATAGATAAGATGGGTGAAAGATATGGGAAAATGACATAAACGATTACTAAAAATAGTAAAAAGAAGAATATTCTTTTTTTTAGTAACTTGTCAAACTCGGGAAAAATATGCCTAATTTGACTCGAATTTGAAAGTTAGAAGGAGACTAGTAATTAATCTCTATGATTTGACCAATTGTAACTTCTTGATTTGAATATTTGAAGTATTTAGCAGAAACTCAGAAAGAATAAGTAAAAAGAAAAAAAAATTCTATTTAAGTTGGTTTAAGTTAGTGCATATCTTCATTTTTTTATTGACTCCTTTCAAAAGAGGTAAGATCCGGTGAATCGGAACCAATTAATATTAATTAAGAATTAAAAAACTTTTTTTATGGAACAGACATATCAATATGCGTGGATCATACCTTTCCTTCCACTTCCAGTTCCTATGTTAATAGGAGTGGGACTTCTTCTTTTTCCGACAGCAACAAAAAATCTTCGTCGTATGTGGGCTTTTCCGAGTATTTTATTGTTAAGTATAGTCATGATTTTTTCAACTAATCTGTCTATTCAGCAAATAAATAGCAGTTTTAGCTATCAATATGTATGGTCTTGGACCCTCGATAATGATTTTTCTTTAGAATTCGGCTACTTGATCGATCCACTTACTTCTATTATGTTAATGTTAATCACTACTGTTGGAATTATGGTTCTTATTTATAGTGATAATTATATGGCTCACGATCAAGGATACTTGCGATTTTTTGCTTATATGAGTTTTTTCAGTACTTCCATGTTGGGGTTAGTTACTAGTTCGAATTTGAT